AATGATGAGCCTGACTAAAGGACTATCGTGATAGGATAAAACATGTAGTTAAAACTACCTTCATTACATCTAACAGAATCAAACTATCACCATCAAGCATCAAAAGCCACCGTGCACCATACACCAAGATGTAAACAAAAATGTTTCAATATAGAAAAGTAAGCTAAATTAAGCTAATGGGTTCATACCCCATATATAGAGTTTAACACTCTCTTCTCTAATGCCCAATAATTCAACTAAAGTCCTCTTGCTGATTACCCTAGTAAGAGGTATATTAGTATCTGTATCCTCCAATTCATGACTCGGAGCATGAATAGGTCTGGAGATCAATCTAATATCGTTTATCCCTTTAATGTCCAACGTCAAAAATATATACAACACGGAAGCTTCATTAAAGTACTTCATTGTACAAGTCCTCGCCTCAGCGACATTACTATTCATAGTGGTAATGAAAACATTAACAGAAGATCTATTTACATTTGAGAGAAGTATATATACACCAATAATCATTTGTACCCCCCTGCTACTAAAAAGTGGTGCTGCCCCCTTCCACTGATGATTCCCAGGAGTAATAGAAGGGTTAAGATGAGAAAACTGCGCACTATTAATAACAGTGCAAAAAGCTGCTCCATTAATATTAATGTCATACTTGATTGATATTAATGCATTTACACTAAGAATTATCCTAATGTCTACAATTGTAGGAGCAATTGGGGGTATAAACCAAACCTCAATACGAAAAATTATAACCTACTCATCAATTAATCACACCGGATGAATATTAATCGCATTAACTACAAGAGAAAATTTATGAATAGTGTACTTTATAATTTACTCGACCCTAGCATTAACAGTAGTATCAGCAATCAAACTATCCGGTGCATCATTTATTAATCAAACTATAATAACAAACAAGGAAACCAAACTAATTAAATTTATAATATTCACATCCCTACTATCTTTAGGTGGGCTACCACCATTCCTAGGGTTTTTACCAAAATGAATTGTCATCCAAGCCATAATTGCAAACAACATAGCTCCATTAGCAACTATTGTTGTAGTAACTTCACTAATTACCTTATACTACTATTTAAAAATTTCCTACTCAAGATTTATAATCCTGAGAACAGAACCAAAGTGAAATATAAGAATCCATAAAAATACCCCAACCAAAAATATCAGAGCATTAATTCTTTCATCAATCTCCTTATTAGGGATAGCAGCCTGCACAATCATCACCAACATTAATTAATTATAAGGCCTTAAGTTAAAACAAACTAATAACCTTCAAAGCTATAAATAAAGGGCTACCTTTAGGCCTTGGTAAGTCCTTTAACTCACCCCTACAGAATTGCATTCTATAATCACAAAATGAATACAAGGCTCACGAAATAGTGGAAGAGTGACGTAAACACTCCTAAATAGATTTACAGCCTATCGCCTACTTATTATTCTCAGCCATCCCACTAATTTTCACCCGATGATTTTTCTCAACTAATCATAAGGACATTGGAACACTATACTTCGTATTTGGAGCTTGATCAGGAATGGTCGGAACCTCTCTAAGAATACTTATCCGAACAGAATTAGGACAACCAGGATCTTTAATTGGGGATGATCAAATCTACAACGTTATTGTTACAGCCCATGCATTTGTTATAATCTTCTTCATAGTTATACCAATCTTAATTGGAGGATTCGGAAACTGACTAGTACCACTAATACTTGGAGCACCAGATATAGCATTTCCACGAATAAACAACATAAGATTTTGATTATTACCCCCATCATTAACCCTGCTACTCGCTAGTAGAGCCGTAGAAAGCGGAGTAGGAACAGGATGAACTGTCTATCCTCCTCTTGCAAGAGGAATTGCCCATGCCGGAGCATCAGTAGACCTAGCCATCTTCTCACTACACTTAGCCGGAGTATCATCCATCTTAGGGGCAGTAAACTTTATTACAACAACAATCAATATAAAACCAAAGAGCATGAAACCTGAACGAATTCCGCTATTTGTATGATCAATTGCTATTACTGCTCTACTACTATTATTATCTTTGCCAGTCCTAGCAGGAGCAATCACAATGCTACTAACAGACCGTAACCTAAATACATCATTCTTCGACCCAGCAGGAGGTGGAGACCCAATTCTATACCAACACCTATTCTGATTTTTTGGACATCCTGAAGTCTATATTCTCATCCTACCAGGATTTGGTATAGTCTCACACATCATCTGCCATGAAAGAGGAAAGAAGGAAGCATTCGGAAACCTAGGAATAATCTTTGCCATACTAGCAATTGGATTACTAGGATTTGTAGTATGAGCTCACCATATATTTACAGTAGGAATAGACGTTGATACACGAGCATACTTTACATCAGCAACAATAATTATTGCTGTACCAACAGGAATTAAAATCTTCAGATGACTTGCAACAATATACGGAACCCGAATAACATACAGAGCAGCTTGTCTATGAGCCCTAGGATTTGTATTCCTATTTACAATAGGAGGCCTTACTGGAGTAGTCCTATCAAATTCATCAATTGATATCGTATTACATGACACTTACTATGTAGTAGCACACTTCCATTATGTCCTATCAATAGGAGCAGTATTTGCAATTATAGGAGGATTTGTGCAGTGATTCCCGTTATTCACTGGGCTCACTATAAACCCAAAATGATTAAAGGCCCAATTCGCCGTCATATTCGTAGGAGTAAACTTAACATTTTTCCCTCAACACTTCCTAGGACTAGCCGGAATACCACGACGATACTCAGATTATCCAGACGCCTACACCACATGAAATATTATTTCATCAATAGGATCAACAATTTCATTTGTAAGTGTAATAATATTCCTATTCATCATATGAGAAAGAATCTCATCAAACCGATTAATCTTATTCCCAACACACACAAGAAACTCGGTAGAATGACTACAAAACTTCCCACCAGCAGAACACAGATACTCAGAACTACCAACTATTTCACTAGTTAAGTAAATAATTCTAACGTGGCAGATAAGTGCGTTGGATTTAAGCTCCACAAATAAAGTTATTAAAACTTTCATTAGAAATAATGGCAACATGATTGAACTTAACACTACAAGATAGAGCATCACCAGTCATAGAACAACTAATTTTTTTCCATGACCATGCACTAATAATTATATTAATAATTATTACAACAGTATTTTATACAATAATTAGAATTATCCGAAATAAACAAACCACACGATTTATTCTAGAAGGACAAATACTTGAAACAATCTGAACGATTGCACCCGCAATCATCCTAGTATTCATTGCAATCCCATCCCTACGACTTTTATATTTAATAGATGAAATCCACAACCCAGTAATAACATTAAAAGCAATTGGACATCAATGATATTGAAGTTATGAATATTCAGACTTCACAAAACTAGAATTCGACTCATACATAGTACAGCAAGATGACCAACAAATCAACACTTTCCGACTACTCGATACAGACAACCGAATTGTATTGCCAATAAATTCAACGATCCGAATGATCGTGACAGCAGCAGATGTACTACACTCATGAACAGTACCAAGACTTGGAGTAAAAACAGACGCTACACCCGGTCGTCTTAATCAAGTAAGATTTTCAATCAATCGACCGGGCCTTCTCTATGGACAATGTTCAGAGATTTGTGGGGCAAATCACAGATTTATACCAATTGTAATCGAAAGAGTATCAACAAATCAATTTATTAACTGAGTATCAAAGATAAGAGAATCATCAGATGACTGAAAGCAAGTAATGGTCTCTTAAACCAGTCAATGATATCCTAGCAAATATCTCTGATGACAAAGGATTAGTTAATTATATAACATCAGAATGTCAAACTGAAGTAATCAAACAAGGATATCCTTTTATACCTCAAATAATACCTATAGAATGAACAATACTATACATTACATTCCTAGCGACATTCTTAATATTTAATATCATAAATTATTTCATTCAATCACCTAATAAACCAACAAGAATAAAGAAAACCATTAGCATCCACAAAATTAACTGAAAGTGATAAGAAACCTATTCTCAATCTTTGATCCAACAACAGAAATTAACAACCTTTCACTAAACTGAACTAGAACAACTATTGGACTTTTATTAATTCCCACAAGAATCTGATTAATTCCATCACGCAATAGTATAATAGTAACCTTACTAATAAATAAACTACATCAAGAAATAAAGACAATCTTAAGAAAGGGTAATGAAAATAAAGGAAACTCATTCATTCTAACATCATTATTCCTTATAATTCTAACAAATAATTTCCTAGGACTATTCCCATACATCTTTACTAGAACAAGACATTTAACACTTACACTAACTTTAGCCTTACCTTTATGATTAAGCTTTATATTATTTGGATGAATTAAAAACACCAACCACATATTCGAGCACTTAGTGCCCCAAGGTACACCAACAATATTAATACCATTCATAGTTATCATTGAAACAATTAGTAACCTAATCCGACCAGGAACACTAGCAGTACGCCTAACTGCAAATATAATTGCAGGGCACTTACTATTAACCTTACTAGGGAATAATGGACCATCAATAAGACATACACTATTAATCGTACTAATTACTGCACAAATCCTCCTATTAATCCTTGAGGCAGCAGTAGCAGTAATTCAATCATATGTCTTTGCAATTTTAAGAACCTTATATTCTAGAGAAGTTAATTAATGCCAACACACGAAAATCACCCATTCCATATAGTAAATAAAAGACCATGACCACTCACAGGAGCAATTGGAGCAATAGTTACTCTAATAGGATTAATCAAATGATTCCATCAATATGACGATAGACTACTAGCAATTGGAGCCATCATCACTGTACTAACCATAATTCAATGATGACGAGATGTAACCCGAGAAGGAACATATCAAGGGTTACATACAAAAATAGTAACAAAAGGCTTACGATGAGGTATAATCCTATTTATCGTATCAGAAGTTCTATTCTTTGTATCATTCTTCTGAGCATTCTTCCACAGAAGATTATCACCAACAATTGAACTAGGATCAACCTGACCACCAACAGGAATTCAACCATTCAACCCTTTACAAGTACCATTACTAAATACAGCAATTCTACTTGCCTCAGGAGTAACTGTAACATGAGCTCATCACGGACTATTAGAAAATAACGCTACACAAGCAACACAAGGCCTATTCTTCACTGTACTACTAGGCTTATATTTCACTGCACTACAAGCATACGAATACGTTGAAGCACCATTTACAATTGCAGACTCAGCCTACGGATCAACATTTTTTGTAGCAACAGGATTCCACGGACTACACGTTATTATTGGAACAACATTCCTAACTACATGCTTACTACGACACACAACTTTACATTTCTCATCAAATCACCACTTCGGGTTCGAAGCAGCAGCTTGATATTGACACTTCGTAGACGTAGTCTGATTATTCTTATACATTTCAATCTATTGATGAGGAAGATAAAATAATATTTATCTAATACAAGAAAAAGTATACTTGACTTCCAATCAAGAAATTTGTGAAAACAAGATAAATAATAACTATTATTATAACAATAGCAATATTAACTATCCTACTATCATCAGCCATTATAATTCTAGCAACACTAATCTCAAAAAAAATCAACGAAGATCGAGAAAAAAGATCCCCATTTGAATGCGGATTTGACCCTAAAAACTCAGCACGACTACCTTTCTCATCACGATTTTTCTTAATTGCAGTAATCTTCATAATCTTTGATGTAGAAATTGCACTCCTATTACCTATGCCAATTACTATAATAACATCAAACATCAAATCGTGATTAATTATCAGATCAGTATTCCTAATAATCTTAATTATTGGATTATACCACGAATGAAATCAAGGATCCCTTGAATGAAGAAATTAAAGGGACTATAGTTAATAATAACATTTGAGTTGCATTCAAAAAGTACTACTTTAAGTAGTTAGCCTCACCAAACGAATTAAGTGAGAAGCAAATATTGCAATCAGTTTCGACCTGATCTTAGATAAATACCTCTTTATCCTCACTTTAAATTTAACTGAAACCAAAGAAAGAGGTATATTATTGTTAATAATAAAATTGAATTAAAATTCCAGTTAAGGAAGTGACAGAAAAAGTGAATGCTGCTAACTTATCACTATAGCGGTTAAAATCCGTTTACACTTCTGTTCTATTTATATAGTTTAGAAGAAAACATTACATTTTCACTGTAAAGATAAAGAAAACTTTTATAAATAATACTCAAAGGTAACGAATTACCTCATCGACATCTTCAGTGTCGCGCTCTTACACTATAAGCTATTCAAGTAATAAATAAGAATAAATAACAAAATAATAACTCACATAACAAAAAATCCCAAGAATGCCTTTAAGTTGTTATACTGAAACCATTGATTAATCCTACCAAGATTAAAAAGAATTCAATAAATACCCTGACCCCCAAAATATTCTATCCAACCAGAATCAAAAACCCTTGTTGCCCTATAACCCAATTCCAAAGGGCTAAAAGAAACACCATAAGTAGAGAAAAAAGGCATAAATCATATAGAACCAGAAAAAGAAGAAGATCCATATAAATATATAGAATATAAATCATCTCTAAAAGAAAATCCAGCTATCTCATAACCCAATCAACCACCTACAAAAATCACAAAAAGAGTAAGAAACCTTAAATAATAAGGCAAACAAATTACAGAAGGTGTAGGACAAATTAATCATATAAGAGAACCACCACCAAAAATAGACATAACCAACAAACCAATCATACCATATATTATATTATAACTAGTCTCAATTATAGAATAAGAAGGGACAAAATTAAAATCACCACACAAAACAAAATAAAATAAACGAAAAGAATAACAAACAGTTAAACCCGTAGACACAAATAATAAAAAAAATCCAAATATATTTACGTATCTCATAGAAAATATTTCTAAAATAAAATCCTTGGAATAAAAACCAGCCAAAAACGGCATACCACAAAGAGCAAAATTAGAAACTATTAAACTTGTAGAAGTGAAAGGTATATAAACAGATAAACTACCCATAAAACGAATATCCTGAGAATCCCCTATAGAATGAATTACACCCCCAGCACACATGAATAATAAAGCCTTAAACAAAGCATGAGTTAGCAGATGAAAAAAAGCCAAACCAGAAAGACCAATAGAAATAGTTATAATCATAAGGCCTAATTGTCTTAAAGTAGACAAAGCAATAATCCTCTTTAAATCAAACTCAAAATTAGCTCCAAGACCCGCCATAAATATAGTCAAACCAGAAACCAACAATAAAATTATATTCAACCAATAACCAAAAGAAGGACTAAAACGAATTAACAAATAAACACCAGCAGTAACCAAAGTAGAAGAATGTACTAAAGCAGAAACAGGTGTAGGAGCAGCTATAGCTGCTGGCAACCAAGAAGAAAAAGGAATTTGAGCACTTTTAGTTATAGCAGCTAAAAGAACAAGGAAAGAAATTAATTCCATCTCAAAAGAACCCGATAAAAAATCCAAATAATAAATAAAACTTCAACTACCAAAATTAATTATTCAAGCAATAACCATTAATAAAGCAACATCACCAATACGATTAGATAATACAGTCAACATACCAGCACCGTAAGACTTTACATTCTGATAGTAAATTACCAACAAATAAGAAACCAAACCTAAACCATCCCAACCCAATAAAATACTAATTACATTAGGACTAATAATCAAAAACATTATAGAAACAACAAACATTAAAACCAACATAATAAAACGAACAATATTCAAATCACCAAACATATAATCATCACTATAAAGAATAACCAAAGATGAAATAATAAATACAAAACCTATAAACAACAAAGACATCCAATCAAACAAAAAAGTCATAATAACAGATCTACCATTTAAAGTAATAATATTTCAATCAATAAAATAAACCAAATCATTTATAATAAAATAAACACCACCCAGACAACAAAACCAACCCGAAACAAATAAAAAGATAAATCTAACAAAACAAATAGACATAAACATAAAAATCCAAAATAAACATATTATATCACTGGCACCACAAACCAGTATTTTACTTAAACTATTTAGATTTAACTAAACTCAAAAAACAGCAACATCCACCTTTAAAATAATTAAGTTTAATGGAAACCAATGCAAAAACACCAATAAAAACTCACGTGCATAACCTAAAGAACAAGAGTAAAGACCAGAATAAACAGAACCATGTTGACTATAAGAGTATAAATAAAGAGTATAAGCAGCTCTAAAAAAAGACAAAAGAACCAAAATAAATATAAGATATCAAGATCAAGAAACTAAACTACTCAACAAACCAATTTCACCAAGAAGATTAAGAGAAGGAGGAGCAGCCATGTTACAAGCTCTTAATAAAAATCATCATATAGCCATACTAGGCATCAAATTAATTAAACCCCTATTAACCAAAAGACTCCGTCTACCAAAACGCTCATAAGAAATATTAGAAAGACAAAAAAGACCAGAAGAACACAAACCATGAGCTACCATTAAAGCAAAAGATCTGCAAACTCCCCAATAACTCAATGTTATGATCCCACCAATAACCATGCTTATGTGAGCAACAGAAGAGTAGGCAATTAATGACTTCAAATCAGTCTGCCGCATACAAAATAAACTAACAAATAAACCACCGACCAATCTTAAAGAAACCCAAACAACACCAAACCTAAAACCAAACTTATATAAAATAGGAAATACACGAAGAAGGCCATAACCACCAAGCTTCAGCAAAACACCAGCCAAAATTATAGAGCCAGAAACAGGAGCTTCAACATGAGCCCTAGGAAGCCATAAATGAACCATAAATATAGGTATCCTAACCAAAAAGGCAAAAACCATACAAACATAAAATAAACCACCGACCAATGAACCATTGCCCCCCACCAAAAATAGACATAAAGAACCCAAAGAATTATAAACAAATAAAATACCCACTAATAAAGGTAATGAAGCCAGCAAAGTATAAAACAACAAATAAATCCCAGCCTGAACCCGCTCTGGTTGGTACCCCCAACCCAAAATTAAAAATAAAGTAGGAATCAATCTACTTTCAAAGAAAACATAAAAAGAAAGTAAACTAACTCTTCTAAAAGTACAATATAATATAATAGTAAGAATAATAACAACAAAAAGGAAAAACCCAGAGAAGTAGCCAAAACGGAAAATTGACTCTCTAGCTAAAATTATAAGAACACAAATTCATAATCTAAGAAGAATAAGACCATAAGAAATCAAATCACATCCAAAAATATATCCCAAACCACTTCAACAAAAAAAATAAGGAAAAGAAAACAAATAAATAAAAGAAATAAAAAATAACAAGCCACAAATCAACCATCAAAAACTAGAAAAAAGGCATAAAGGGGTCAAAAAGATTAAGAAACAAAGAAACCTTAACATTGAAGAACATTATAAGACTGAAAATAATCATTACCATGACTACGAATTATAGAAACCAAAATGGATAAACCCAATGAACCCTCACAAACGGAAAAAACCAAAAAATAAACAACAAAAAATAAACTATAATTAAAATTACATAAATAATAATAAATAGAAAAATAAAGAACCAAAACAACAAACTCCAATCTCAATAGAGTAATCAACAAATGCTTTCGGCTAGAGGAAAAGGCCCAAATACCACAAAAATAAACAACAAAAAAATACAATCATATTGGCATTTACTAAATAAGTTTTAATAATTTAATAAAAATATTGGTCTTGTAAATCAAAAATAAGGAACAACCTTTTAAAACTTCAGAGGAAAGGCGAAATACCATTTCATTAATCCCCAAAACTAATATTTTAAACATAAAATACCCCCTGACATAACAAAACTACTTATATCAATAAGAACAATAACTAGATTAATATTTACACAAATAAAACATCCTATAGCTATAGGACTAATATTATTAATCCAAACCACATTAGTATGCCTCATCAGTGGAACAATATACAGAAGATTTTGATTTTCATACATCCTATTTATAATCATAATTGGAGGAATATTAGTACTATTTATGTATATAACCAGACTAGCATCAAACGAAATATTCTCACCCTCAAACAAAATGATAACGGCCACATTAATACTATTACCAATCCTAATATACATAATACCAACAGTAACCAATAATAAAGAGATAAATACACACATAACAATAATAGAAAACGAAATCCTAACAACAACAACCGTAATATACAACCAAATAATAGGAACCATAACGACACTATTAGTATTGTATATACTACTAACATTAATCGTAGTAGTAAACATCATCAACGTATCAAAAGGACCTTTACGACAAACAAGATAATGAATAAACCCACACGAAATAAACATCCATTATTCAAAATTGCAAATAACGCCTTCGTAGACCTACCAACACCATCAACAATTAGAGGATGATGAAACTTTGGATCACTACTAGGACTATGCCTAGTAATACAAATCGTAACAGGATTATTCCTAGCAATACATTACTGTCCAAATGTCGAAATAGCATTCAGAAGAGTAAGACATATCTGCCGAGACGTAAACTACGGATGACTATTACGAACACTACACGCAAATGGTGCTTCATTATTCTTCGTTTGTATCTATCTACACACAGGACGAAATATATACTATGGATCTTATAACTTCATACATACATGATCTGTAGGCGTAGTAATTCTATTCCTAACTATAGCAACAGCATTCGTAGGATATGTACTACCCTGAGGACAAATATCATTCTGAGGTGCAACAGTAATTACTAACCTACTTTCAGCAATTCCATACGTAGGAAAGGAAGTTGTTCAATGAGTATGAGGAGGTTTTGCAGTAGACAACGCTACCCTTACACGATTCTTCGCACTTCACTTTCTATTACCATTTGTAATTGCTGCAATAGCAATAATCCATCTACTATTTCTACATCAGACAGGGTCAAATAATCCGCTGGGATTAAACAAAAATACAGATAAAATTCCATTCCACCCATATTTCACAGTAAAGGATTTAGTAGGATTCACAATCATCATCACAATATTAACAATCTTAACCCTAAAAGAACCCTACATCTTGAGAGACCCAGACAACTTTACCCCAGCCAACCCATTAGTAACACCAGTACACATCCAACCTGAATGATACTTCTTATTTGCATACGCAATTCTACGATCAATCCCTAACAAATTAGGGGGAGTAATTGCCCTAGCAATATCAATTGCAATCCTATTCATTATACCAACAAATAAATCAAAATTCCGAGGAACACAATTCTATCCAATTAACCAAATCATATTCTGAATTATAACAAATACAGTAATCCTCTTAACATGAATTGGAGCACGACCAGTAGAAGACCCTTATATCTTAACAGGGCAAATCCTAACAACACTATACTTCATATATTACGTAGTAAACCCAATAACAACAAAATTATGAGACAAAATAACAAACTAAAGTTAAAAAGCTATAGAATAAGCCCAATGTCTTGAAAACATTGTGAAAGAAGTTTAAGTCTTCTATTAACTTCAATACCTAAATTAATACACTACAACAAAGAAAAAATAAAACACCTAACACCAACAAAAAACAAAAGATAATTTAATGAAAGGGGCAAAAATCTCCTCCAAGCCAAATACATAAGCTTATCATAACGGAAACGTGGTAAAGTACCACGAACCCAAATAAATAAAAAAGAGATAAAAGTAAGCTTAACATAAAAAAAGAAGGAATATAAATCTCTACCCAAAAAAATAATACAAAATAACAATCTCATAAAAAGAATACTTGCATACTCGGCCAAAAAAATTAAAGCAAAACCTCCAGCACCATACTCAACATTAAACCCAGAAACAAGCTCAGACTCACCTTCAGCAAAATCAAAAGGAGTACGATTAGTCTCAGCCAAACAAGAAATAAATCAAACAAATGACAAAGGAAGAGAAATAAAAATTAACCACAAATAAACCTGATAAGAATAAAAATATACCAAATTATATCTACAAATTAATACAACAAAAGAAAGTAAAATAAAAGCCAGTCTTACCTCATAAGAAATAGTCTGAGCCAAAGCACGAAGACCACCAAGTAAAGAATAACCAGAATTAGAAGACCATCCAGCAATTATTACAGTATAAACACCAAGTCTAGTACAAGCCAAAAAAAACAGCAAACCTAATTCAAAGGAAATAAAACCACTCAAATAAGGAATCAATAACCAAATCAACAAAGAAAGAAAAAAACCAAAAATAGGAGAAAAATAATAAACTAAATAATTAGAAACCAAAGGGAAATATTGTTCCCTAGTAAACAACTTAATAGCATCTCTAAAAGGCTGCAAAATACCAACAAAACCAACCTTATTAGGACCCTTACGAATATGAACATAACCCAAAACCCTACGTTCCAATAAAGTAAGAAACGCCACACCAACCATAACAAAAATCATTAACAACAAAAAAACAACAGCAAGAAATAAAAAATCCAACATATACTACTTGTAAAATAAAATTTTACATTAATAGATTCTAAATCCAATGCACTTATCTGCCAAAATAGCAAAATATATTAATAATAATCATATACAAATAAAATTATTCCAAATACCCGGTCCTCTCGTACTAAGGTATAAAATTATATTATAGATAGAAACCAACCTGGCTCACGCCGGTCTGAACTCAGATCATGTAAGATTTTAAAGGTCGAACAGACCTAATCAATTTCAGCTCCTGCACCGAAAATTCACCTTAATCCAACATCGAGGTCGCAAACCCCCCTGCCAATAAGAACTCTCAAGGAAGATAACGCTGTTATCCCTAAGGTAATTTAATCTTATAATCAAAATAAATGGATCAAAATAATATAAATAAATATATAAAAACAAAGAGGAGTTAAAAACATTCCTCCCATCACCCCAACAAAACACTTAACCTATTAAAAACAAAATAACAAACAAAACAAATCAATAAGAACTAAATGTCAAACTCTATAGGGTCTTCTCGTCCCATAAAAACATCTAAGAATTTTAACTCAAAAACCAAATTCAATAAACAATACTCATAAGACAGCTTATGTCTCGTCA